AACAATCAAGAAAATATAAAGAAGACATACCAATAGGTCATCAAATTCGTTCAAGAAGGGGCAAGCGTGTAGTCATTTTGACTGCTACCAAAGGTACTCCTAAGACTACGAATAGTAAAATGTCCGATATAAAAACCGACGTGACTTTAATGCGCTATTCGCAACAATCAGACTTTCGGCGCGGTATAATCAAAGGTTCTGTGCGGGCTCAAAGGCGTAAAGTGGTTATTTTCAAATTGTTTCAAGCAAATGTGAAGTCCCCCCTTTTTTTGGAGAGACGACACAAATCCCCTCCCTTTTATTTTAATATTTCCGGGTTGATTAAACTAATTTTTAAAAATGGGTTGGATAAAGGGGAAGCATTCAAAATTGTAGAGTATACAAAAGAACAAACAAAAAGAGAAGAAAAACAAGAAAACAAAAAAAGAAAGGAAAAAGCACGAATAAAAGTCGCAGAGGATTGGAATCGTATTCCATTTGCGCAAGGAATAAGAGGTTGCGTGTTACTAACTCAATCTATTTTTAGAAAATATATTCTATTCCCTTCATTGATAATTGCCAAAAATGTTGGACGTATATTCCTATTGCAACGTCCTGAATGGTCTGAGGATTTCCAAGAATGGAATAAAGAGATCTATATTAAATGCACCTCTAATGGTATTCCATTATCTGAAACCGAATTTCCGAAAAATTGGTTGACAGAAGGTATTCAAATAAAAATTGTATTTCCTTTCTGTCTGAAACCTTCGCACAAATCGAAACTACGATCCTCTCAGAAAGATCTAATGAAAAAGACAAAAGGTGATTATTGTTTTTTAACAGTTTGGGGAATGGAAACGGAACTCCCCTTTTGTTCACCCCGAAAAAAACCTTCCTTTATTAAACCCATTTTAAAGGAATTCGCAAAAAAAATTGGAAAATGGAAAAAGAAGTATTTTCGAGTTCTAACAGTTTTCAAAGTAAAAACAAAATTACTTCGAAAAGTTTCAAAAGAAACAAAAAAATGGGTTATCAAAAGTGTTTTTTTTAGAAAAAGAATAATAAAAGAACTTTTAAAAGTAAATCCAATTCTATTATTTAGATTAAGAAAAGTCGGAGTCGATAAATCAAGCGAAATTAAAGAAGAAAAAGATTCCATAATAAACAATCAAATGATTCACGAATCATTTAGTCAAATTCAAATTGCATCTCCGAGTTGGACAAACTCTTCGTTGACAGAAAAAAAAATGAAGGATCTGGCTGATAGAACAAGTACAATTCGAAATCAAATAGAAAGAATCACAAAAGATAAAAAAAAAGTAACTCCAAGAATAAATAATCTTAGTCCTACAAGTTATAATGCTAAAAAATTAGAAAAACAGCAAATGTTAAAAATGTTAAAAAGAAAAAATGCTCGATTAATCTGTAAATTATCCCCTTTTGTAAAATTTTTCATTGAAAAAATATACACGGATATATTTTTATATATCATTAATATTGCCAGAATAAATACAAAACTTTTTCTTAAATTAACAAAAAAAATTATTGATAAATCCATTTACAATAATGAAAGAAAACAAGAAAGAATTAATAAAAAAAAGAAAACTACAATTCCGTCTATTTGGAGTATAATTCTAAGAAAGGAACTTGAGAATATTAGTAATATTAAAGCAAATTCACATATTTTTTATGACTTATCCTACGTGCCACAACCATATGTATTTTATAAATTAGGAAAAATCCAAGTTATTAACTCGTTAAGATTTGTTGTTCAATATCAACGAATCCCCTTTTTCCTTAAGGCTAAAATAAAGGATTCTTTTGAAACACAAGGAATGCTTGATTCGAAATCAGCAGATAACAAACTTCCGAGTTATGAAATGAATCCATGGAAAAGCTGGTTAAGAGGACATTATCAATACCATTTATCTCAGATTGGATGGTCTAGATTAATACCAGAAAAATGGCGAAATACATTTCGTCAGCAGCGTATAGCTAAAAAGGCAAATTTTAGCAAACGGCATTCATATGAAAAAAACCCATTAATGAATTCCAAAAAACAAAAAAAATTTGAAGTATATTCATTATCTAATCAAAAAGATAATTTTCTAAAATCCTATCGATCTGATCTTTTATCATATAAATTTATTCATTATGAAAAGAAAACGGAATGCTTTTTTTATGGATCTCCCCTTCAAGGAAATACGAAACAAGAAATTTATTATAACACGCCTAAAAAAAACTTTTTTGATATGCTGAGGAACATCCCTATTAAAAATGATCTAGGAAAGATCCATATGGAAAAACCGGCGGATAGAAAATATTTTGATTGGAAAATTTTTCCATTTGATCTTATACAAAAAGTCGATATTGAGGCCTGGATCATAATCGATACCAATAGGAATCAAAATACTCAAGTTCGTACTAAAAATTCTCAAATAATTTCTAAAAAAGATTTTTTTTATCTTAAGATTCCAGAGATCAATTTACCAAACTCTCACAAGGGGTTTTACGATTGGATGGGAATGAATGAAAAAATGCTAAAGCATCCCATATCCAATCTAGAACTTTGGTTCTTCCCAGAATTTTTGTTAATTTATAAGACATATAAAATGAAACCTTGGTTTATACCAAGCAAATTACTTCTTTTAAATTTAAATAGAAGTGCAAATAAAAAGCATCGAAATCAAGAAGAAAAAGAACCGACAAGTCGAGGAGAGCGGAGATCCGTTCTCTCACCCCAAAAAGATATGGAAGACAATTATGCAAGATCGAACATGAAAAAAGAGAAAAATAAAAAACAATACATGAAAGCAGAACTCCGTTTGTTCATGAAACGTTATTTGCTTTTTCAATTGCGAGGGGATGAGACTTTGAATGAAAGAATGATCAATAATCTCAATGTATATTGTCTCCTGCATAAACTGATAGATTTAACAAAAATTACTATATCCTCGATTCAAAAGAAACAAATGAGTTTGGATATAATGATTAATAATAATTTAACTTTTTCAGAATTTATGCAGAAGGGAGTATTTATTCTAGAACCCATCCGTCTGTCTGAACAAAAAGATGGGCAATTTATTATGTATCAAACCGTGGGTATTTCGTTGGTTCATAAGAATAAGCATCAAAAATACCAAGAGCAAGGACATGGTTCTAACAATAATTTTGATTTACTTGTTCCCGAAAATATTTTATCCTTTAGACGTCGTAGAAAATTGAGAATTCTAATTTGTTTCAATTCAAAAAAGAGAAATTATATAGATCCAAATCCGGTATTTTGGAACGTAAAAAACAGCAGCCAAGTTTTACATGACAATAACCATCTTGATAGAAATCAAAATCAATTAATGAAATTAAAGCTCTTTCTTTGGCCTAATTATCGATTAGAAGATTTAGCTTGTATGAATCGTTATTGGTTTGATACCAATAATGGCAGCCGTTTCGGTATGTTAAGGATACAGATGTATCCACGATTGAAAATTTATGGATAATACACTTTTCTGTATATCCTATACCCTATATATATAGGGTATATGAAAGCAAACAAATACACAGATCAGATGTCTTATCTCACATTTCATTCTAGTATCCAATATCAAATGAATAATGTCTGAATTCGATCTCGAAATGAATCAACGGAACCTTCTTTATTTTAGGTCTAAATTCTTCGATCCAAAAATGTACCAACCTTTCTATTCCTATAGAAAACCAATCCAAAATTGGATTGATTGATTTGAATTCAGGAAATTAGGAGTTCATAAAGAAATTTTGATTAGATTCTTGTATATATCACATTCAAATTAATGGCATTATTATTACTGATCGGTAAAATTCATATCTGTAAAAAGGGCAAGGGGCGTTTTTTTATGGTCAAAAATGCATCGATTTCGGTTATTTCTCAAAAAGAAAACAAAGAAACCAGGGGATCTGTTGAATTTCAAGTATTCAGTTTCACCACTAAAATAAGGAAACTCACTTCCCATTTGGAATTGCACAAAAAAGACTTTTCATCTCAGCGAGGTTTGCGAAAAATTTTGGGAAAACGTCAACGACTGCTGGCCTATTTGTCAAAAATAAATAGGGGGCGCTATAAAGAATTAATTGGGGAGTTGGATATTCGAGAGATAAAAACTCGTTAATTTTGAAGCGTGAGACCGTTTGAGCTTAGTCGTTTAAATTTTGATGAACTTCTTTCTTTTTACTTTCAGCAATGCATGGAAGAATGAATCGAGAAAAACTTATGATTCCACCAACTACAAGAAAAGACCTCATGATAGTCAATATGGGCCCTCACCACCCATCAATGCATGGTGTTCTTCGACTGATCGTTACTCTCGATGGTGAAGATGTTATTAACTGTGAACCAGTATTGGGTTATTTACATAGAGGGATGGAGAAAATTGCGGAAAATCGAACAATTATACAATATTTGCCTTATGTAACACGTTGGGATTATTTAGCTACTATGTTCACAGAAGCAATAACCGTAAACGGGCCCGAACAGCTAGGGAATATTCAAGTACCTAAAAGGGCTAGCTATATCAGAGCTATTATGTTGGAGTTGAGTCGTATCGCTTCCCATTTGTTATGGCTTGGTCCTTTTATGGCAGATATTGGGGCGCAGACTCCTTTCTTCTATATTTTTCGAGAACGAGAATTGATATATGACCTATTTGAAGCGGCTACCGGCATGCGCATGATGCATAATTTTTTTCGTATTGGAGGAGTCGCTGCTGATCTACCTCATGGCTGGATAGATAAATGTTTGGATTTTTGCGATTATTTTTTAACCGGGGTTGCTGAATATCAAAAACTTATTACACGGAATCCTATTTTTTTAGAACGGGTTGAGGGCGTAGGCATTATTGGCGGAGAAGAGGCACTAAACTGGGGTTTGTCGGGACCAACGCTACGAGCTTCCGGAATACAATGGGATCTTCGTAAAGTTGATCGTTATGAGTGTTACGAGGAATTTGATTGGGAGATTCAATGGCAAAAAGAGGGGGATTCATTAG